CCTTTGTTCCTCTCATTTATACTTTGGTTTATATTCTCCGCTTATTTATCTTTTGTTTTGGTTCTATTCAAATATAAAACTATTGATTCGTTCTATATCATACCGTTTGAATTTGGATTGAAAAAACAAAGAAATAAAGAAGAGTTAAGTAAAATCAAATAGTCTTCTTCACAATATACTATGACCAGTAATGCGGTATAAGTAATTCCCGAAATCCGGTAGAAGAAAGAATATAAACAAGCAAAATTTTTTTGATTATACATAATTACATAACATAATTGCCAACAAAAATTTGTTTATTTTTAGAGCTTGATGTTGATAAATCCGCGGATCTAGAAATTCATTTCGGACAATTGAACCTTCTCAAACTGTTTCTTTTTAAGAACCAAAAAGATTTGTGCCAAAATAACAGATGCCAAGAATAGCAAAAGACCTTGGACACGTAATGGATCTTGAAGTACTATTTCCGCATCCCCCTGACCAAATCCACCCACATTAGGATTACTCGTTAATGGTTGATCAAGTTGGATGGATTCGCCCTCTGAAACAAGAAGTTCCGGTCCTGGAGGGATAATATCAACCACTTGACGTCCATCCGATGCATTCGCTATGGTTATTTCGTACCCCCCCTTTTCTTTTCGTATGATTTTGCTTACTATACCTGCTGCTGTAGCATTATAAACATTATTGTTACTCTTGCTCCCGTCGGGATAAATCTGACCCCTTCCCCTGTTCCCGCCTACGTATATGGGATATTTTAAGAAGTGAACATCTTTCTTAGTAGCGGGGTCCGGGGAAAGAATAGGAAAGGTGATTTCACTATATTTCTGACCAGGAACAGGACCTATCACAAGAATATTTTTTTTAGTGGGGCGATAGCTCTGAAAAGACAGATTTCCTATCTTTTCTTTTATCTCGGGCAAAATACGATCGGGAGGGGCTAATTCAAACCCCTCGGGTAAAATAAGAACAGCCCCTACATTCAAAGCTCCTTTTTTACCATTAGCAAGAACTTGTTTCAGTTGCAGATCATAAGGAATTCGAACAACTGCTTCAAATACAGTATCAGGAAGTACCGCTTGTGGAACCTCGATATCCACGGGTTTATTAGCTAAATGGCAATTGGCACATACAATACGGCCAGTCGCTTCTCGTGGATTTTCATAACCCTGCTGTGCAAAAATGGGATATGCATTTGAAAGGGGTGCCTGGGTTATTATATATATCATGAGCGATACGGAAATGGATCGAGTAATCTCTTTCTTTATCCAAGAAAAGGTATTTTTAGTTTGCATGGTCCAATCATTGATCCCGAAAATTTATACAATAAAATTAGGCAGGTCGCTAGTATAGTTCCCTATCTATAATTTTGCTATTTACTTAAATATAAATAATTTTACTGGAATATTGAAGGAATCCCTTGGATGGGTAGAAAGAATAAGTACAATTTTGAATGTTTTGCTTATCCACAAAGTAACAAATATTATAATTGGATCGTTCAATCATTTTTCAGTCATTCATTGAATGATAAATCACTACAAGTGAAGGAGATACACGATTTAAATAACGAAAGATCCAATATTTAAAAATTGTATCTAAAATGACTGGAAAAGTAGAAACAAGACCGGATATAATTTGATCATTATGAGCAAATCCAAAATCTTTGTAGACAGAGCCAATCATTAGTTCCCAACCGTGGGGCGAATGGAATCCTATACATAAATCAGTTAATAAAAGAATAGAAAAAGCTTTTATTGTGTCGCTTAAGTTATATAGGAATTCTTGAACCCAAGAGTTAAGAATAGCAAGTTCTTCATTACCTATAATAGAATAACCACTTAGAATAACGAAACAGATTATATTTGTCGAGAAGTGTAAAATTGTATGCGTGCGATCCTCATTGTGCATCTTGATCAATTGGATCGTTTCTTTGTAGATTTCGATGCGAGGCTTTTGTAAATGTGCTTCCGGGTATTCCTTTAACATTTCGTCCAAACGTAGGAGTTCCTCTAAGTCTATGAATTTTTTTAGAATACTCTTTTCTTGAATATCATTCAAAAAGATTTCGGATTGCCTAGTATTCCACCAATTTGTAACCCAAGATTCCAGACTTTTATTAAATGAGAGAGAGATCCACCAAGGCAAAAATACTATAGATGCAAGATATAGAAGGGAAATTAATACTTTCTTTTTTGCCATTTTTTCGTCTGTGAATTTTTTAATTTTTACTGAACGCACCTCGTTCGTCGACTCTATACGATACTAATATTTCTATCAAGCATAAGTTCTATTACAAGTTATCGAGCCCATGAATCTATTTCCGATTTTTTTTGTGATTCAGTACAGTGGTTAGTCCTTGAATTTAGAAAGAATACAGAAATAGAATAAGAAAAAGCCCACTTCAAATTAATAGTAGTCGGATTGCGAGACGAAAGAACTCCCGTTCTATCAAAATATCAAATATTTCTAAAAAAAAAAATTCTTTACTTTATTATATTATGATTTATTATGAAATGTTTTGTTTTAATATATGATGAATCTAGTATTTAGATTTGTTACTGAATTGAGTTAAGTGGGTTTACATACGCATAAAAAAATTGTGGACACAAACAATTTTGTTTTAGAATTATTTCGTAGCGTTTGCTTTGGTTCGAATAAGCGTTCTGAAGAAACTTCAGTTAAGTTATGCTATATAAAAAAACGAGGATTCTTGAGTTTTTTCTCTCTTGCAAAGTATTCATTCTTCAGTTCCTTTTTTCAAAATACTTCAATTGGTACACGCAAGAAATAGGCCAATTCAGCAGCTTTTTGCTCAATTTCTCGTGGAGTCAAATTCTCATCAGTACGAGTCAAGGGAATGGCCCCCTGGCCTTTGATTTCCATATAAAGGACACGACGAGCATAAATACCTTCTTTAATTTCTATTCTGATGGACTGAATGTCTTTCATAAGGAATCGGAGGAATATGCGACGATTTTTTCCAGGAAATCCCCAACGAAAAATACACACTACGCCCTCTTTTATATCGAATCGATCATAACCACTACCTACATTCCACGAAATTGTGCACCACAAATAGGAGCTAATAAAAAGACCTGCGATCCCATAGAAAGACATCACGATCCCTTGTGGAAAAAAAATTATTTGCTGAGAAGGAAATAAAGATATAAAATTCCTACCAAAATAACTGGACGTTCCAACCAATAAAAACCCTAATGAACCTAAAAAAAGAATAAAGGCCCAGCAGAAATTACTTGTTTTTCGGGACCCCGCTATAAGTTCTATCCATATACGTTCTGATCGCCAACTCATACTATAACTAGACCTAGTTGCATTTTATTGGAATTGGGAGAATAACAAAAATAAATTTTATTTTACTTTTTTTTGTTTCCGAAGTAACTCTCATCAACCAGCACTATTATGATGTGAACGTTTAGGGGTAATTCATCGAATTTCTTAGGTCCAAACTAAAATAGTAACATCCCTTTCACATGATTTCCGAATACATATAGATATATTGACTTTACATTTCAGAAATTCTCCCCGATCCCGATCTATTTGAAAATAGTGATAATTCATTTACCCATAATATCATGTTTATACATACATAAGAGCTTATGACCGAAGGAAGCCACATGTTATACCATATTCTACTAAATAGATATCCGTGTTATGATCCAAGTAAGTCTTGAAAAAAAAAAGGATTCGTCCTTATTGTATCTAAAAAATCTTGTTTTTTTGAACATAAAGAGATAAAGAAGCCATTGCAATTGCCGGAAATACTAAGCCCACTAAAGGCACAAAAATTGAGGGGAAGCTGTTGAGAGTTATCATAGAATGGGTACCTCGATTTAATATTTGTACCTGTTATTTATTGTTATATTTATTGTTTTATATTAATATTTTAACTTTATCCTTATATTGTTATAAAGATATATTATAATTCATATATAATTGTTATATTATACTAAGTATACCTAAGTGAGTATATATACTTAATAGGGAGTATATAAGTATATGTTTTAATAAATATATATTAATTAATAAAATCCAATAAATATGTAAATAAATGGACCTATAAATCTTTCTACATGTTTCTACATGAAATATATGTATGATAATCCACCCTTTATATTATTCGTATTATTAGTTATTATCTTGTTCTTGTCTTATAAATTTAATAATTTTATAAAATTTACTAAAGAAAGGATTTATTACAAATTCTCAAAGAATTCATTATAATAATACGACCCAACAAAAAGGATTTTTAGTGGGGGGTGATTTTTGGGAGATATAGAAAGATGCAAGACCTTGTTAACCAATTTCACGGAAGTAAAGAATTCACTCTTTTATTTTTTTTAATAGGGATTTCCTGGTTAGTAACCAGGAATATCGATAAAAAGATGATCTGGATGATTCTTTCTACAATTAAATCTTATGTTACCAAAGAAAAAATCCATTCTTCGTATTTTTACTTTGATTCCTATATTTGATTCCTATAAATTAAATAACTACTTGATCACCACACATAAAAAATTTTATTAAGTTTTAATAAATTAATACTCTTATTAAATTAAGACTCTAAGGCTCTACTTGATCGATCTAATTTTTATTCAAAGGAAAGAAAGCATGTAGCCGAAATAACTCACCCAGAACGCCCTTTAAAGGATTACGTGGTACGATTGGATCGAATAAGCCCTTATGGAATAAATATTCAGCCACTTGTGAATCCTCAGGTACTGTCTTATTCAATGTTTGTTCAATTACTCTTTTACCCGCAAATGCAATGTAAGCATTGGGTTCGGCAATAATGATATCTCCCAACATACCAAAGCTGGCCGTCACCCCACCTGTGGTAGGAGATGTAAGGATTGATACATAAAATAACTTTTTATTTGATTGATAATCATATAAAGCAGAAGATATTTTAGCCATTTGCATCAAGCTCAAACTTCCTTCTTGCATGCGTGCTCCTCCGGAAGCACACACTATAATAAGAG